CAAAATCTATAAAAAATAGATGTGGAATCCGCTTATGGTATTGGAATTTTTGAAAACATTGGCTCAATCCGTCCACGGTTATTTTATTGTGAATCCTGCCTTCGCCTTTTTGTTAGCAGCTCTTCGATCAACCCAGGAAAGAGTACCAGAGGCCATGTTTTCTAATCCAAAAGGTCACTTTCATGGCTTGAATGGGTCAAGATAGGACCTTTCAAAAGGATCGTTTTTTGGGCTTGATTTTGAAGCGTAGTTTTCCACTCTATTTTCTACTATATATATAACAAGGAGTGGAGCTGGAGAATCTCCCTCCCCGGCTAGGCTACTACGTTTTCTTGTTTGAAATTCCAGGTCTGGTCTTCATTGGTATTTGCTTTTTGCTCACCGACTACGTTTTTTTCTTTTTAGTTCTTCCCCCGCCCGGTCGAGCTGTCTGAGGTCGATGGTGCATCCGGTAAGCTCTTTCGGTATTCATCTCCGGAGCCCGGTCAGATGCTTCAATCCTTCATTCATATTCCGTCTCAATATCTTTCTTTTTTTCAAGTCTATATTGCGAGTTTACAGCTCGAATGTTTGACTAGTCTTCTCCTCCCATGTGATAAATGGGCGGTCTCCCCTAGACCTTATTCCGTCTAAGCTCTCATAGCATTCGTCTTTCTTCCTTCTCTGCTGTACATCTGTATTCTTTCCCTCGCTTTATAGAGATCTTGGCTTTCTGGTTTTTTGTTTCTTTGGTCAGGGGGTGCTGTGGAGAAAGAATTTAGGAAACCAAGCATGTAATAAGCGGAAATCAATACACAGGAAAGGAGTTGTACACGAGTTTGGTAAAGCATTCACCTTTCGGTTGTACATCGACCTGTCGGGAAACTCGAAAGTCTCCCGCAAGCGTCCCTTCTTAGGTCGGCATTTGGCTTTGGCCTTGCTTGTTCGGTTTTGGCTCATTCTTTAATATGTTGTATCTTGCCATGTCTGCTCCGTCTGTTGGTATAACATATATGTCTTCTCTGGCAATAGCCAATCAAGAAGCCAAAGCTGGAGCCAAGCCGGCACACCGGGCGAGGAATCCCTTACTTGTTCGGCTGGCGGATGCCGTTCTTGCTCTTTATGAAGATGCAGATGCAGTATAATACGAAAATTTATAAGCCAAGTTCGGTACACCAAGCCGTTACACAAATCTCTTTGTTTCAAATAGGTTATCCCATATCGGCCGGCCAATCAACAAAGATCTGAAGAATGACCACTTTTTGAGCCTACGAAAGGAAATTCCATTAGAACATATAACAGAGGCGTTAATGGGGGAATACGATACCATAAGGAGGCATTCATAGAACTTCATATTCTACTACCCGAAGGAGGAGGTATATGGCAATAGCCAAGTTTACGATAAAAGAATAGGACAAAGGTATATATTAAAAGTCTGAAGTCAAGGTAGCAAGACGGTATGAAATTGTTACACGAGCAAGCTAAGTCCATTAGAGTTCATTTAGTCGAGCCTTTAAGAGCCATGCGAAAGCAATATCATGAACGTACGAGAGGAAGATGAGCATGCTCCAAGTAGGCTTTTTTTCTACTTCTTATATCTTATAGTTATAGTAGCTCCGCGGATCCGCCCTTCGAGCGATGGTATAAGGAAAATGTTTATTCCAGAAAGCACATGAAAGAACGAAATAAAGAACGTACCGAAGGAGCATGGGGTTTCGGGGGGGACTTATGCTTTTATTAAGGTTTAATACTCTTTGTGTTAGGCCCCCCCTATGCTAGTTACTAACTTAGGTACCTAGCCCAGAATCCAGAATCCATCGAAAAAATCAAAGATAGTAATGCATTCTTAGAACAAGCATATCAGCAAATCAGCTACGTTACCCTTTTTCGCTTTCAAGATTTCTATCTTTGTTTCGTTTCGCTTTTTGTTGTTGTTGGTTCCCATTTCATTTTTTGAGATAAATCTTGTTTTTTCTTGCTCTTCTTTTAAATCCTGGTCTTGTTTCAATTGTAGTTCTTCGGTTGAGTTCGTTCTTTTATTCAAATACATCCCATTTCAGGTTAGCTCTCTGCTCGGGATGCATGGGCGTCCGTCCTTCATTCCCATCCTTTATGTTATGTAAAAAGAGACTTCCCCTCCCACTCTCCAATATAGGGGACCTCTATCGAGCATCTCACATCTGTCTGTATCGTCGGTCGTATTTCTTTAGTAAGAGGACGTGTTAAAGTAATAAATATCATAGATCTCAGGCGAGAGGTAGATCCACGTGCGAAAAAATGTGTTATTTCATAGGGGAATGATACCTTACTTAAAATAAGGAATTAGTGGAATATGCCAGAAAGAAAATAGAGGAGCGGGGCGGACATCGGCACGTGCGTGGAGGCTAGGGCAGGTAAGTTCACATAAGGGTCTGAGCTCATATGTCGTACTCTATCATTGGCATGGGCGGCATCGATTCATTCGATTACATTTTACTCTTCAAAATCCATCTATGGATTCCCGGAGCTGGTTACACAAAAATCCACTTTTATTCGATATCCGAGTCGAGCTGGGATAACTTTGATTATATGATATGCCCTCTTTCTGAGCCAAGAAGGCATGTTTTCGCGCTTTCATATAGAGAGGAACCCCCGAGAATAATATACTTTATTTCACGCCTATAGAAGAAATTGAAAAAAAAGTAGAGGATGATGATTTGAATGGGGATTTACAGAAAAATTTCCATTCTTATTTGAGTACCTAGGGAGGGAAGGGTCCCGAGCGTAGAACGAGAAGAGTAAAGTAAGAAATAAGAGTTATATTGGCACGTACTGGAAAAATCTATCTTTGTTTGGTCAGTACATCAGCGAAGCCTTTCCCATTTCCTCTTTTTCAAATCATTCTTTTGCCAGTTGTTGTTGGAAACATAGGAAGGCCAGAGGCCCCCTGTATTTAGAATTTCGTATATATGGGCATCCTTATTAGTTTAGTCCAAACTAAACTGGAGTTAAAACTCTGGTAGGGAGGTCATATCTCTGTCTCGAGAAAATGCTTTCTTTTGAGCCGCAGGGTCGAGGGGGTCGTGAGACCCTCGAAAAAGGACTCTCTTATTGGCGTATAAACGGAAAAAAAATCAATCCAATGCAAGTATGGCTTTCAAGCTTGTCCCCCTGTTGCCTTAAGCCTGGAGACCGGAGGTGCTTGCAGACCGGAGGTCGCGGCTGCTTGCTTTCTAAGGTAAGGTACGAACTAGTGCTGGTAAGTGAACGAACCTGTGAATTCTCGCGGCAGGCGTTCTCGAGGTCTTTGGTCCAGTTCAAGCAAAGGAAGGACAGACTGGACTGTTCCCTCGTGCTTCTCCCTTTAGGGGTGAAAACCTTCCTGACCGGAGTGCCGTTCACTCTACTTCTCCTGGCGGGAAGTACTTGTTCCCTTCACCAACCAATCTTCGGATTCAAAAATCGTATGTATATAAGCATAGAAAGCGCACCGTTTTGATATGGCAGTTGAAAATATATCTGGAGAGTTGCTCACTCCAACGAGCCTAGGCGGCCTAGGTGGACTTTTTCCACTTCCTATCAAAGCTCGAGTCTCCGGACTTGAAGAAAAGAAAACGGTGCCCACGAGACGGCTTATGGTGTTGCACAGGAAAGTCTGCTGGGCAGCAGAAACTCCGTAATTAAGATCCTGAAGCGCTTGCCCGCAAAACCTTAAATTTTGGAAGGTAGGTTGCTTGACATACTGTGACGGTGGCTCCATACGGGATCGATCTTCTTGTCATATTCGTTTAATACCATTCTGACTCAGAAAAATTTCTCTTGCAGTTTTCAAGCCAATCGTTTTCTCGCTCGGAGCTGAATGAAGGTATTTCCTTTGGCTAGACGGAGTGGAGTGACGCGAAGTTCCTTTCAAAAGTATTTTATTATAGCCTTATTTTTGCTCCTGATTCGTGGGGGGTCGTGGAAGAATTGGGTTCGACTCCCATAGCCCCGATGTGGCGAAAAAGACTGATTCAACGAGATATGCCTTGCCTGCATTAAGATTTAAAACTTGTCGTCTACTTTCAGGAAATGTTCGGAACAGAGAACTTACAATAATACAACGCCGCATTCTCCGAAGATTGAGGAACAAGAAGAGATCTATTAAGAGAAAGATTTATCCGAGAAAAAATCTTAACAGTTACATCCAATCACAAACTACACGAAAGTTGCCCCTTTTTCATGGGGATTTACCCATCACAGAGATGCACAGAGGAACAGAGCGAACTTCATATATCCCTTTTCCACTCAATCCAGAAACAAGATCGGACGTTATTCTGGTTCGTCTCCATTTTTGTGAAACTATTCCTCAAGCAAGGCAGCCGATAAGTCATCGAAGGGTTTGTGTGAATAATGGAATGGTAAGCATTACTCATTTTAAAGTGTCCCACGGTGATTTAATATCTTTTCAAGAAAATGACGCGAGAATCCGCGGTGAAGAAATAAGGAGATCTTTCTATATCGAAATATCAGTTGAAAAAATCATAGGCAAATTCCTGGATCACCCGGTAAGAATGTGGAGAAGAACAAAAACAGAATGGTTCCACCTACTCAAAACTCAGAGGGGATGCCGCCTACTACTAAAATCCCGGTTTTTGCAACAGTTGCGTTCTTCTATGCAAGAAGAAGACTTAGAAAGAACAAAGAAGTTTGGATCCGAAAAAGTATGCTTAGGCAGTTCCTTCGCTGAGCACAACAGAATGCAGAGGAATTTGTATCATTTCAAATCCCTATTCTTATCGAAGAGAAGGAACGAGAAAAACCGAAATCTTCCTACTCGAACAAGAAGTCCTATAGTTTACAACTCTTCTTTATATAGTAATTCGACCTATTGCTCCGCATCCCCCCATCAGTTTACTATGAAGAGAAGAATCAAAAGGATTGAACTACCTACTCATTATTCGGAGGTGAATCATAGAACACCAAAAGCTGTGGTATCTTATGGACCTAACATAGGTCACATCCCTCACGACATAAGATTGAAAGATCTAAACCTTCCTCTTCGGAGCGGAAACGGACGTGGCCAAAACATATAAAGATCGGCGTAGTCGCTCATAGGGACATATCTATCCGGATAGAGGATAGTCTAGATCGATTCATAGATAGATTTCTATCCATATAGATAGGTATCTCCGTGGGTAGAGATAAAGATAGGGATCCATCTAGATCTTGATTCACTATTTCCATTTTTTTTTCTTGATTCTGATTATTGATTGCCTTTTTGTGACGACAAGTTTTAAATCTTAATGCAGGCTGGAAACATCATTTTTCAATTATTACTTGCTGGGTCGGAGCGTAGACGAGCGAGTAGAGCCCAGGAAACAGGGAAGCCCGTCATAGAGCAGTCGACTAGAAGTAGAAGACTGCTGGCCTGAGAGAAGGCGGCCTCTCCCGGGAAACATGGCCCAATTTCTCTTCTTTCTTTTTTATTTCGGGTTTCTTTATTTTTTCAGGGGCCCAGAACGCTAAAGGGTAGGGGAGAAGCAAGCCGAACCTCTGATCGACCTGGACACATAAAAAATTCTCGGCGTCGAGAGATATTTGAGATTCCGTAAGTAACTTAGTGCAACATGGCAAATTTCATTGAGAGGAATCAGCAAAGAAAAGAAAAACGGGTCAACATATTATTAAGATTTGATCGTTGCATTACTGTATAGAAAAAGAAAAAAGAAATTGCGTATGAAATACGCCCAAAGACTCCCATGCCTTTCTTGGTTGGACCAACCTGATTTCCTTTAAGTCTTTCTGTTAGAGCAAGAAGCGGAACTACAAGTGAATCTTAATAGAAAGCTTATGATGAGCATCTATTTGAGTCGATCATTTCCAAGATCTAATTCAAGTTTTTTCTTATGTAGTGGAAATGCCTTACAATCTGAAGTTTTACGCTTAAGGGAAGAAATGTTCTTGGTGGATGCAGGACCTGGGACCCCCAGAATTTGTATGCAAGATGAGCCTACAGGAGTGCCAATCAACCGAGCCGCCAGGTTTGAGAATAAGGTGGGATCCCTGGATGTAGTGGCCGGTGAATCACTGATCAAAGAGCAGATTTTGGAGAGATTCTTCATCGATGTAGTGGCCGGTGAATCACTGATCAAAGAGCGAGCAGCCGCCAGGTTTAAAAATTTGGTGGGATCCACAGATGTAGTGGCTGGTGAACCGCTTCTTCTTCTTCCGCGAAGATTCAGACAAAACCGAGCTTGGATGGAACTGAACAAGATTTGGCGAACGAATACAAAGGTAAGGGGCTTTTTTATTAAGAAAGTAAAGGGCGGGTATTCAGTAGCCATCGCGGGTTTCCTTACCTTTCTTCCATTCCGTCGAAGAAATTTTTCGAGTGCTCGATTCACCATTGAGAGGATTAACCTCAAAAGGAAAAGGACGAATATTGTGGTGTTACAACAGCGGCGGATCAAACAAGAACTTATTTGTTTCTAGATGAATTTGTTTCAACAACCGATCCTTGTCCGTGCGTGGAAGGAGGAGAGTTGTAGCCGGATCGAACTCCCTTGACCTCTGAAGCGCTTGGACATAGGATTTCCGGCCAGGGTGGTAGCGCTTTTCCAACCAATTCCTCAAAAGGGCTAAAAAGCTCCTCTATCCCTTCAACCTTCTCGGGTGCTCCTGTCTTCTCTTCCCAATGGGAGGAATCACCCTGCTAGGAGCATCTGTAGCGGCATCAGTAACGAGGGAAAGAGAGGCGGAAGGCGCCCCGATAGAGAAGGTGAAACCTTCCAAACTATGAATAAAATCCCTCATTGGATTGGCCAGTAGAACTTCGAAGCTTATCGGGCCTTCTCTTGTAAGCTAGCTCCATTCGATCGATCGCTTCCGTTCGGAATAGATTAGTTGGGAATTGGATGCTCTGCAGTGAAGGGCCTAGCTGCTAAAGCAGTTGATCCACTCGATAGGGCGGGAAACGGATAGAGATGAAGATGCAGAGTCTGATGCGCCTCTCATCCCGGTGAAGAAGAGGTGGGTTTCCTGGGCCCCTCGTTGGGTCGGAGCTTCCTATCTCTCATTCGTTCGTTCCCCCTGGAGTAAAGTCATCGGAATCGGGGTTTGGTTCCGGTGGCCTCATATCTCCTACCCAATTTGAAGGTGGGTCAATGGACATTAGATACGTGATAACACTTGTGGTTTCGGTGAATCGCCTTCACTCTCGGGGTTCAGTACCTGCCTCTTGGTGTCCAATACCCAGTGATGGGAGAAGGAGTGGGAGACGAAGAGAGAGAAGATGGTTGCTTAGCAGCGGAAGCTGGGGATCGAGAAGCGGAGGGAGAGCTTAGGCTTGAAATGGAGCTAGGATACCGGTATTTTTCCCTACCGGGATCCGAGTCTTTCTCTTCTCCTGGACCGAGCACCGAGACCGAGGAAAGAGAGGCTGGATACGAGTCTGATGAGATCAGAGCCAGTGAAGAGAAGAGGGAAGGCTGACTCTGCTAGGCTGGCTTGCTTGTTCGACTAGAGCACATAAATAAGGTAGCTTGCTTACTTAGTGCGAAACGCTAAGGCCAATTAAGCAACGTTAATGGACCGTATAGCTCGTTTAGACCGTTAGACACGTTAGGCCTCTTAGCCAAGGTCTTACAGGTATGCCTCGTATGCTCGGTATGAAACTTCTTCCTTATGCCCTTCTTTAGCTATTACGCTCGTTAGCATGTTATTAAAGGAAAGTATTACTGTGATATTCCTATCTATCTCTATCTGGCCAAGGAAAGATCTCTAGTTAGCCCTACTATTATTGGAACTAGGCGGCTATTAGGAGAAGATGATAGACCTATAGATATTATCTTAGAAGCACTCTAAAATGAGAAACTTAACATTAACAAATGAAATATCAGATTAGGGCCTTTACCCTGGCCTGCTCTAGCCCTTTATCTAGCTGGCTTTCCTTCTTTCCTAGTCTGCCATCGAAAGCAACTCAAATAAGAGAATAGTCCTAGCCTGCCCCAGCTCTGGATCTTTGCCTTGGCTTGGAAAAGACTGCAGACTTGGGAGATACTAGAGCTTTTGGTACTCACACTATGGTATGGCCAACAGGTCGGGCTGGCAGGCAACTTCCAACGACATGTAAGGCGCCAGCAACTCAAACCCCATGTAAAGATATCCATCTGTTAGCTAGAGCCCTACCAGAGACAGAAAGAAATTTACTGGGTGGTAAACAAAATACCGTTACACCTACCCTTGCCCTTAGCTTGCTTGGTGGAACTTGATTGAATGAACTGGATTACAGGGAAGGCTCAATCGCTGGAAGGAAAGTATCACGGGATGTAACAGAAGTCCCACGGGATAGAGGGCAACTCATACTGTAATTGGATAAACTTACCACTTCCACTATATGTATAGCCCTTAGTACTATCAAGAAAAGCATTCTTCGAAACTCGGATGGATATGGATATCGAATGGAAGCACGACTAACACAGGCTTTAAGAAAGACGAAGACTTGCTTTCCTGGCTTGCGTAAGAGAACTGCTTTCTGGCAGGGAACTAGCTAAAAGAGAAGCTCGCCTGGAAACCTCGTATGGGCCACCGGTAACTGGCAATGGTTCGCAGGTAGCAGGACTTTTTTTTAGGATTGTATGGAAGCACTTACCAATGAAACTGGCTGGCTTTAAAATTCCTGCTTTAAATGGAAATACTCCTCCAATCCAAGGTCCAAGGGGCGCAGCGGGAGACAACTAAAAACACTTCTACTCGGTGAGGGACTTATACTTCTCCTGGGGCTATCTACTCCAACTGGATGGCCAATGGCTGGAAATGGGTAGGAGGGAACTGCAACTCAAACCCCAGTAAGGCGGCTATGGCTGCATGAAATATAGGCTAGAAAAAAATAAGAAGTCCTCTTGAGCCACCCACCCTTAGCTTGTTTGGTTTGGACCCTTACGTTCGGTACACTCGTTAGGAAGCGAAGGGCTATAAAAAGGACTGCTTTCCAACTCACTAGCTTTAAAGTAAGGCTCTCCTAATGGCTCGTATTCACCTCTTCCCTCGGCTGGAACTACCACTCAAACTAGATCGCTGACAGAAGGAAGGTAACTATAAGGGCTTAAAACTGGCCTGGTAAGAGACTCCACTCCAATGAGAACTCAAACTGGATCGAATGCAGGGGTTTCCTATTGCAGACTTTGACTAGATGACTCCAACAGTATGGGCAAAACACTCAAAATGGAGGGGATTATCTTAGCACTGCTTATGAATAGGCAACTACTGGAACTGGACATTAAAGGAAGGGAATCGTGTACTGAGCTAGCCTGCCTTGAACTTGAAGTAGGTAGTCTCTCCTATATCTGATAGCTTTAACTGGCCACTACAAAGAAATTGCCATAGATCGAAACTTATTCCAGGCGTAGTATCCCCCCTATAAAAGAAGACGAGTCATAAAGGCAAATATCTAACAATTTCAGGGGGGCACATCCAAACTGAATAGTACTCGCAGGTTCTCTTTTCCATATGTTCTTCCCGATGCCCTATCCGACAGCCGTTAACCGCCTTGCAGGGAATTCCTTACTCAAAAGTATGAGAGTGCGGCATAGCAAGAGCCTCCTACCTCCTTCTAACGCTTATCTCTTTTCTTGCTTCCTTGCTTTAATCCAATAGGCCGAATTCCTTGCTTGCATCCCTTTGATTGCTTAGTATCTCCTCCTTGCCGCACTCTTCTGGTACAAAGCAAAGGACTGGACTGAAAATTTTTTATATAAAGAAGAGTTCTGTCTTTCTTCATTCAAGTAAGATAGTTTATCGAGAAACCTCCGCCCAAAGGTGCTTTTTTGAAAGCCGGTCACCGGTGGCTAAGAACCTTTCCTCACTCTAGAAGCCTTCAACAAAGGCCACTTGATTTTCTTGTTCGTAAGGGGCGTTGTATATCTATATTGGACTTTCGATTTTGCGTTGTTTTTTTTCACGAGGTTTTGTATATAATCCAATGTTCAGTGAGATGACTTTCCTACTGACCGAATCGCTTGAGTTAGTTGAAGGAAACGAGGCTTCCGGCCCGGCTGGTCCCACTACTGGCGAGGAGAGTTTTGACTGCGAGAGGCGCGTCTGATGGTATCGTATATAAGATCACGGCTGCATTTAGGAGTGATCTTTCCCTCTTCAACAAGCCGGCGGTGATCTCACTTTCGAAAGAGAGTCTCGACGTGGCGGTATACACGTAGCTCCATAGCGGGGCTAGTCATTGGCTACTGGTTTCTTTCCTACCGGACCGGAGGCGGCCGAGAATGTTATGTCAAAAGGACCGACGACGATGGGAGAAGGAGTAGGAGCGGTATGCTCAAAATAGAATGAGAATGATTACGAGATAGAACGGATCTCCTTGAATTCATTCATCACGTTTTTAACGTGGATAACGAGGCGCTGCCGCAGGCGCCAGCACCGGCTGAAGTTGCCCACCCCGCTCCCGATCAAAACGAGCGTGCGGCACTTCTAAGGGACATTCACACTTTGATTCGGGAGCAACTTCGCGAATATTGTGCAAGGGGGAAAGGGGGGCTCGCGCACTCGCCGGAAATGCTGGAACTATACTCCAGTAGCGCGAAGGCAATAATGTCTTACGATCTGGATATCCCCGCGGAGACAGATACGGAAACCCCCCGCAGATGGGTGGGAGAATATAAGGGGGGACCCTAATCTCCTAAAGCCACTCATTAGGGAATACCGGTCAAATTAGTCTGTCTGCCGCTTTCTTTCATAACAGAGCCGTTATTCCCGGCTGGCATAGAAGTCTCTCGTGCGGGCGAAGGAGATGCATTTCTGGTACTGGTGGTACTGGACAAGCTCTCAGGGAATAATCTCTTTCTTATTTCTGCCTTTCTTTCCCATGACGACTAGGAACGGGCAAATCAAAAATTTCACTTTGAATTCCGGACCTCAACATCCTGCTGCTCATGGTGTTTCACGATCAGTATTGGAAATGAACGGAGAAGTGGTGGAACGTGCGGAACCACATATTGGATCACTCCAGTGCGGCACGAAGCCGCTGACGCCGAGTCGGCTCCTATGCCGCTAGCTATGCCCTGCTTGGTCCCCCGGCACGGTGGAGATTCCGTAGCGCGTCATGAGCACCGGGCTAAGGGGCGGTTGAGCAACTCAAGCGAACCGCCCTACCTTACTACAACATAGGGACAGAAGGGAGAAGGTTGTGAAGGTGGCCTCGTTATCCACACCTCCGGTCGGATGAATGGAGGACCGACCGACCCGGGTTTTCACGAGCGTTGGCGGGTCCTGGAGTGCCTGTCAAGGGCGCTAGCGCATACCCCGGGGTGATCATCACCACCTGCACCTCACATCTCGGCGCAGTGGAACGTGTAACCCGCCTGCTGTCTCATTCAACTACATTTGTTCCTGTAATCCATAGCCTAACAGAACGCAGCAGCGAGGGACAACCCGCCCATACAGCCAGCGGGGAGGATGGCACTACTGGCAAAGACCGTCTGGTGAAAACGCCGCAGGCGCGAGGCGTGGTAGGCCTGCGCCGGGGGAGCATAGCATAGGGAGGAAAGGGAGCCGGGACGGTGGAAGAGCCAGGGGAGGCCGGGTCATTTGACGGAAATGGAAGGCTTTTCCCCTATTAGAGAAGGCCCTATGAAGTAAAGGGAAGTGCATGAATTCTTGGAAAAAGAGGGAGCGAGCCTATATCAAAAATGTAAAAAAGTAAATTCAATGAATAGATAGAGTCAACGGTACGACAGACAGCGCTGCCTACACGCGAATTAACTTCCGAGGTCGGGCAGTCTCAATTTCACTACAGGATTTGCGAATGAATGCTGGGCTGGGCCACCTCGAATGGCGTGAGCCGCATGCGGGGAGACCCGCACGTACGGTTTTTAGGGGGATATCTGGTCGAAAGACCGGCCGGCGCCCACCCGACTAGAGGGACTGAGAAATTAATAGAGTACAAAACTTATCTTCAAGCTTTACCTTATTCTGATCGTTCAGAGGGCGATCGCGGAGTCACTGAATGAAGTCCTCCGTTTCTTTCGGAGGTGCTGACCCGCAGCGAGGCAGAGATGACTAAGTGACATATGGAATATGGCGACGACAACAGCATGTCGTAGAAGGAGATAACAGGTGGAGCCAACGACCCACTAAGACTAAAGTATCTACAACTACATCCCCGAGCGGCAGTCAAACGGAGGCGTGAATGCAAGATGCCAGCGGAATGATCGGCCGGACAGAGGCTGGGGCTGCTTCCTTCCCACCGCGTCCTTCCTTGTGTGTCGGAGATATAAAGCGAGCGCACCGGAAAAGAACGGGAACTGGGTCGATCTATTCTATGGCGAAGCATCCGAAGCATAACTGCACACTCACACGATCTTTGCCGAGAGATAGGAGCATTCGGTGGAACCGGTGAACTACACTTGCTTCTGGATAGATGTGTGGGACAGAGGGCTCGTGGTACCTGCTGCCCACCCTTCCTCCTCTGCTTTGAGAACCGTGTGAACGGAGAGTGGGCAGAAGGGAAGGAGGTCCTCATACGGAGTCGCACACTTACTTGAGCAGTGCGGGAGACTGGGGAATGGGTCGAGCAAACTCCCCCTGGGCCGAAAAATTACAGACGAAGCTTTACTTAGATAGGGCTTTGATTTGATTGGTATTGATTTTTTCTTAGTGATTGGAAAGGAGGGCGCCGGGGTATGTTATAGAAAGGGAAGGCGGAGGTAGTACTTCGAATGGCGAAGAGCGGCGGCTCGGCAGGGAAGGAATGGGAAATCGTCAAGGATGACTTCTTTGTTGGCGAAACGAAGGGCTAAATAGCGCCAGTGATTCTCTGAGCCGGTCTGGATTTCCAACGCCTCGGGAAACTGGTCGAGATAGATGACAGCACCCTTTTCCTCTCTTCCTTACTCTAACAAGTAAGCAAGTAAACTACCTTACCGGGAGGGCAATCTTCTCTTATGGCCTTCACCTCCCGCCCGGTGACTAAGAAAGAAATTGGTTTGCGCTTGAATTGAAGTGATGAGGTCGCAAAGCAAAGAGGGAAGCTGGGCTCCTATTGAAACGCTTTCCATCCCTCAAAAGGCGACCTGCTTTCAATACTAGTTGTTACGTTACGCTGCCATTTTTCCAATATCATTGAATAGCATGGCCTGGGGCTAAGGTAACTCAAGTGGGAGAGCCGTGTTATGGGTAACCTTATTGCACGGTTCAGAGAGCACTTGTGTATGTGATGCAAGTGAACGTGTACGAAAAAGCTGTCGTAAAGTTTCGTTGTTCGTTCCGTCGTCGACCCTATCTATGTTTCTATGATGGCCCAAGAACACGCTCATTCTTCAGCCGTAGAGAGACTTTTGAATTGCGAGGTACCATTACGAGCTCAATATATACGAGTGTTATTCCGTGAAATAACTCGAATTTCAAATCATTCACTTGCTTTAACTACTCATGCTATGGATGTGGGAGCATCAACTCCGTTCCTGTGGGCTTTTGAGGAGCGGGAGAAATTGTTGGAATTCTATGAAAGAGTCTCCGGAGCCAGGATGCATGCCAGTTTCATACGACCAGGTGGAGTGGCACAAGATTTGCCTCTTGGCTTATGTCGAGATATTGATTCCTCCACACAACAATTTGCTTCTCGTATCGACGAATTAGAAGAGATGTCAACCGGCAACCGTATCTGGAAACAACGATTAGTGGATATTGGTACTGTCACTGCACAGCAAGCAAAGGATTGGGGATTCAGTGGTGTAATGTTAAGAGGTCGTGCGACATGAAGACATTGATAGCAATATGGGGGAAGTTCCCATCAGGCAACAACGGTTCTGCCTGACCCTACTTAAGCATGCATATTATGTCAGTGAAGACTTGGTGTGAAGCCTTGGAGCTTACGTTAGAAGAGCAAAAGGCCCGGGGCTAGGGTGAGCTGAGGGGGGACAGCGTAAGTGAGCGAATGTGTGTAAGCCCAGTCAAACATGACTGTTCTAGGCAGGGCGAGCCACCCACCTTCGAATGGTGTTGGTCCGTAGGACCGTGAACGGATTCGCCTCTGGCCTCTGGGCACGTCGGAACCGCATGAGTTCACCGGGGTGGAGCACGGTCCGCCAAAATCGGCATAGGTTAGGTGCTATTGATGGAACATGGTAAGCCTATCTTTCTCCATATGGAAGTGCTGCGGGCACATAGAGATGTGGGTAGAGGAAGCCTCAAAAAGCGAAGGCCGAGCTGCAGGTCACGTGACCTGCACCGAGTTGGTGGCTGACTGGGCTTTTTCCTTGATCAAAGCAGATCAGCTCGCCTTCTTGTTATCCAAAAGCCGGTCGAATCGGGCGGGCCCCCCGCCCCGGAACGTCGAATGAAATAGGTGGCCGAGTTCTCTTTCTACAACCCTTTTGATATGATAGGCCCGGCCACCTTCCCCCTATCCCTTATGTTTAGGAGCGGGACCCGCCCAAGAACGACCAGTCCTGTGGTGGTACGGAAGGCACGGACTCCGCGAACGTCCCGCGCCCCCTTTACTAATAAAGGAAAGAAAGCCTCAACCAGAACCACATTCCTTTTGCGTGCGGATGTAGCTAAGTGTCTGACTCTATTGGTCATAGTTTCCTGCTGTTGCGGCCGGTGCTCGTTTGCGCGCGCGCGTGAACCAACCCAACAAACAAGGAAAGAATGCCTCTCGGGGCATCTGAGAACGATTCGAGCCGTATGAAGGGAAACTCTCACGTACAGTTTTTTTTTTTTGGGGGGGGGGGGGGGGAGCCCGACAGGGTCCCCCCACTGACTTGGCCCGGGCCTAAGTGAAAGTGAAGTGGTGGGCCTACCCATCCCAACCAGGGGTATGCTGGGATTCGCGAAGAGCAGCACCTTACGATGTTCATGACCAATCGGATCCTGACGTACCAGTAGGTACCAGAGGAGATCGCTATGATCGTTACTGTATCCGTATTGAGGAGATGCGACAAAGTGTTCGGATCATTGTGCAATGTCTTAATCAAATGCCTAGTGGCATGATCAAAGCCGATGATCGTAAGCTATGTCCTCCATCACGATGTCGAATGAAACTATCCA